CCCAAGAAGAAAAAATTAATTCAGAAGAAGAAATAAAAATTTTCAAATTTTTATTTGATGTCGTTATAACGGATAGCAATGATCAAACTCTTATAAAAAATTGTATTGATTTCCATGAAATTAATAAAAAAGTTCCTCGCTGGTCATACAAATTAATAAGCGAGTCGGCAGAATTGGAAGGCGAAAATGAAGAAAATGTACCAATGGAGCCCGGAATTCGTTCAAGAAAAGCAAAACGTGTAGTGATTTTTACTGATAAAGAACCGCATAACGAGATTTATACTAATCTCAAAGATAATAAAAATTCTGATCAAAACAATGAAATGGCTTTGATCCGTTATTCACAACAATCTGATTTTCGTCGAGAGATAATTAAAGGATCCATGCGTTCCCAAAGGCGTAAAACTTTTATTTGGGAATTTTTTCAAGCAAAAGTACATTCCCCCCTTTTTTTTGATAGAATAGATAAACTTTTTTTTTTTTCGTTTGATATATGGGGGCTAAAAAAAAAAATTATTAGAAATTTCATGTGGAAAAATGAAAAAAAAAATTTTGATAAAAAAGAAGAAGAACAATCAAAAATAGAAGAAAAAAAACGGATAGAAATTGCAGAAACTTGGGATAGCTTCCTATTTGCTCAAATAATAAGAGGTTCCATCTTAGTAACTCAATCTATTCTTAGAAAATATATTATATTACCTTTATTGATAATAATGAAAAATAGTGTCCGTATGTTATTATTTCAATTTCCCGAGTGGTCTGAGGATTTAAAGGATTGGAAACGTGAAATGCATGTTAAATGCACTTATAATGGGGTTCAACTATCCGAAAAAGAATTTCCAAGAAATTGGTTAACGGATGGTATTCAGATAAAAATCCTATTTCCTTTTTATCTTAAACCTTGGCATAAATCTAAATTTCAATCATCTCAGAAGGCTCGACTAAAAAAAACAAAAGACAAAGGAAAAAAAAATGATTTTTTTTTTTTAACAGTTTTGGGAATGGAAACCAAACTACCGTTTGGGTCTGCCCAAAAAAAGCCTTCGTTTTTTGAACCTATTTCTAAAGAATTAAAAAAAAGAATCAAAAAATTTAAAACTAAGTCTTTTCTGGTTTTAAGGATTTTCAAAGAAAGAGCAACAATTTTCCTAAAAGTCGCAAAAGAAATTAAAAACTGGATTATCAAAAACTTTCTTTTTATAAAAGGAAAAATAAAAAACCTTTCAAAACGAAATCTAATTCCATTATTTGGCCCGAGAGAAATATATGAATTAAATGAAACTAAAAAAGATTCAATAATGAGTAATCAGATGATTCATGAACTATCTGTTCAAAAAAAATCCATGGAATGGACAAATTCTTCACTCAACGAAAAAAAAAAAAAAAATTTGATTGATCGAATAAAGACAATAAGAAATCAAACAGAAGAAATTTCAAAAGAAAAAGAAAACCTAACTAATAGTTGTAACAAACCGCGTTATGATTCTAAAATAATTGAGGCATCAAAAAAAATTTGGCAGACATTCAAAAGAAGAAATACCCGATTAATTCGTAAATCTGTTTTTTTTATAAAATTTTGCATTGAACAACTGTCTATAGCTATTTTTCTAGGTATCATTAATATTCCAAGAATTACTACACAACTTTTTTTTGAATCAACAAAAACAATTCTTGATAAATATATTTACAAGAATGAAGAAAACGGAGAAAAAAAAAATAAAAATACCAGTTTTTTTATTTCGACTATAAAAATTTTAATATCAAAAAAAAAAAAAATTAGTAATGACCTATGCTCTTTATCACAAGCATATGTATTTTACAAATTAGCACAAATTCAAGTTAGTAACTTTTCGAAATTAAAGGCTGTTCTTGAATATAACATATGCATAACATCCTTTTTTGTTAAGAATAAAATAAAGGTTTTTTTTCAAGAACAAGGAATCTTTCATTATGAATTGAAAGATAAAACCCTTTTTAATTCCCAAGTAAATCAATGGAAAAACTGGTTACGAAGTCATTATCAATACAATTTACCTCAGATTGCATGGGCTAGATTAGTAACCCAAAAATGGAAAAAGAAAATAAACCAAGACTCTCCACTTCTAAATCCAAGTTTAACCAAAGAGGATTCATATGAAAAAAACAAATTTGATAATTACAAAAAACACAATTTTTTTGCGGCCGACTCGTTATTAAATCCAAAACATAATTTAAAAAAAGATTATATATATAATCTTTTTTGCTACAAATCTATTCATTCTAAAGAAAAAATTTTTGACATGTCTATAGGCATTGCTCTAGATAAGTGTTTAGTCTCTTCTTTTCTAGAAAAATATAATATTCGGGGTATAGGGGAAATTCGGCATAGAAAATATTTTGATTGGAGAATTCTCAACTTTTGGTTTAGAAAAAAAGTAAATATTGAGCCCCGGGTTAATATCACGAGTAAAAAAAAATCTATTAAGACTGAAGTTCAGAATTATCAAGGAATTGCTAAAAAAACTAAGACGGGTCTTGCCAATCAAAAAAGAAACTTTTTTGATTGGATGGGAATGAATGAAGAAATACTAAAGCATCGTATAACAAATTTTGAATTTTTTTTCTTTCCAGAATTTTTCTTATTTTCTAGTACATATAAAATGAAACCGTGGGTTATACCAATTAAATTACTTCTTTTCAATTGTAATGAAAAAAAAAATGTTAATAAAAGGATCACTCGAAAGAAAAAAGGTTTTATACCATCAAAAAAAAAAAACTCCCTTCGGTTTTATAATATAAATAAAGAAGAAAAAGAATCGGCAGGTCAAGGAGAGCTTGAATCAGATAAAGAAAAAAAAAGAAATCCTGAATCAGCTCTATCAAACCAAGAAAAAAATATTGAAGAAAATTATGCAGAATCGAAGATAAAAAAACGTAAAAATAAAAAAAAATACAAAAGCAATACCGAAGCGGAACTTGATTTATTTCTCACAAGATATTCGCGTTTTCAATTACGATGGAATTTTTTTTTGAATCAAAAAATTCTCAATAATGTAAAAGTATACTGTCTCTTGGTTAGACTAAAAAATCCAAACGAGATAGCGATATCTTCTATTGAAAGAGGAGAGATGAGCCTAGACATTCTAATGATTGAGAAGAATTTCACTTTTGTAAAATTAATGAAAAAAGGAATAGTTATTATTGAACCTGTCCGTTTGTCTGTCAAAAACGATGGACAACTTATTATATATAGAACCATAGGTATTTCATTGGTTCATAAAAATAAACAAAAAATAAGTAAAAGATACAAAAATATTGATAAACAAAAAATGGAAAAATCCATTACAAAATCTAAAAAAAAAACTGTAAATAGAAAAAAAAAGAATTCTGATTTCTTTGTCCCTGAAAAAATCCTATCCCCTAAACGACGTAGAGAATTTCGAATTTTAATTTGTTTCAACTTAAAAAAAAAAAATGCGAGGGATATAAATTCAAGATTTGATAAGAATATTAAAAACTTGACCACAGTTTTGCATAAAACGAAAGATCTTGATAGGGATAAAAATAACCTAATTAAAATAAAATACTTTTTTTGGCCCAATTTTAGATTCGAAGATTTAGCTTGTATGAATCGCTATTGGTTTAATACTACTAACGGCAATCATTTCAGTATGCTAAGAATACATATGTATACGCGATTTCAAATTCATTAATGATGGATCCTTTTTACTATATATAATATATAAGTTACGGTATATGAAAATAACTCTATGCACAAATATGAGGGATTGTTTTAAATTCAATCTTTATACATGAGATTCATTTAATCAATGACATAGATACCAATCAGAGCAGATACATAAATAAAATAACAGACTCCTTCTTTTTTAGATCTAAATTTCTCTTTTTTTTTTATAAAATTAAGAAGTTGATAATAAAATTCAGATCCTTGTACAAAAAAACTACCATTATTATTACTGATCAGTAAAATTAATATCTTTCAATTCATATTAAAAATTAAAAAGGGAAGGATTTCTTTTTATGATAAAAAATGCATTCATTTCATTTCAAGAAAAAAAAGAAGAAAGCAGGGGATCTGTTGAATTTCAAGTATTCAGTTTCACTAATAAGATACGAAGACTTACTTCACATTTGGAATTGCACAGAAAAGATTTTTTATCTCAGAGGGGTCTACGAAAAATTCTGGGAAAACGTCAAAGACTGCTGGCTTATTTGTCAAAAAAAAATCGAGTACGTTATAAAGAATTAATTAATAAGTTGAATATTCGGGAATTAAAAACTCGTTAAATTCAAAAATTGTGAATTAGTGAATCTTTTTGATCTTGAATTTTTTGATAAATTTCTTTTTCAGCAATCTAATTCATGCCAGAACGAATCAAGGAAAAACTTATGAAGAGACCAGTTACAGGAAAAGATCTTATGATAGTCAATATGGGACCTCACCACCCATCCATGCATGGTGTTCTTCGCTTAATTGTTACTCTAGATGGTGAGGATGTTGTTGACTGTGAACCCATATTGGGTTATTTACACAGAGGAATGGAAAAAATTGCAGAAAACCGAGCAATTATACAATATTTACCTTATGTAACACGATGGGATTATTTAGCTACTATGTTTACAGAAGCAATAACAGTAAATGGACCAGAACAATTGGGAAATATTCAAGTTCCTAAAAGGGCCAGCTATATCAGAGTAATTATGCTGGAATTGAGTCGTATAGCTTCTCATCTGTTATGGCTCGGCCCTTTTATGGCAGATATTGGTGCACAGACTCCTTTTTTCTATATTTTCAGAGAACGGGAATTTGTATATGATCTATTCGAAGCTGCCACCGGTATGAGAATGATGCATAATTTTTTTCGTATTGGAGGAATAGCGGCTGATTTACCTTATGGTTGGATAGATAAATGTTTGGATTTTTGTGATTCTTTTTTAACAGAGGTTGTTGAATATCAAAAACTTATTACACGAAATCCTATTTTTTTAGAACGGGTTGAAGGAGTTGGGATTATTGGTGGGGAAGAAGCAATAAATTGGGGTTTATCCGGACCAATGCTACGCGCATCCGGAATACCATGGGATCTTCGTAAAGTGGATCGTTATGAGTCTTACGATGAATTTGAATGGGAAATTCAGTGGCAAAAACAAGGAGATTCATTAGCTCGTTATTTAGTACGACTTAGCGAAATGACAGAATCCATCAAAATTATTCAACAGGCTCTGGAAGGACTTCCGGGGGGTCCCTATGAGAATTTAGAAAGCAGAGGTTTTGCTAGAAAAAGGAATCCAGAATGGAATGATTTTGAATATCGATTCATTAGTAAAAAACCTTCGCCTACTTTTGAATTATCGAAACAAGAACTTTATGTAAGAGTTGAAGCTCCAAAAGGGGAATTGGGAATTTTTCTCATAGGAGATCAAAGTGGTTTTCCTTGGAGATGGAAAATCCGACCACCGGGTTTTATTAATTTGCAAATTCTTCCTGAACTAGTTAAAAGAATGAAATTGGCTGATATTATGACGATACTCGGTAGCATAGATATAATTATGGGAGAAGTTGATCGTTAAAATGATAATTTATGCAACAGAAGTACAAACTATAAATTATTTTGTTAGATTGGAATCTTTAAAAGAGGTCTATGGACTCATATGGATATTTGTCCCTATATTTTCTCTTGTATTGGGAATCATAACAGGTGTACTAGTAATTGTGTGGTTAGAAAGAGAAATCTCTGCAGGGATACAACAACGTATTGGACCGGAATACGCCGGCCCGTTGGGAATTCTTCAAGCTTTAGCCGACGGGACAAAACTACTTTTCAAAGAAGATCTTCGTCCATCTAGAGGAAATACCCCTTTATTTAGTATTGGACCATCTATAGCAGTTATCTCAATCTTACTAAGTTATTCAGTAATTCCCTTTAGCAATCACCTTGTTTTAGCGGATCTCAATATCGGTATTTTTTTATGGATTGCCATCTCAAGTATTGCTCCTATTGGATTTCTTATGGCAGGATATGGATCAAATAATAAATATTCTTTTTTAGGTGGTCTGCGAGCTGCTGCCCAATCGATTAGTTATGAAATACCATTAACTCTATGTGTTTTATCAATATCTCTACGTGCGATTCGTTGAAACATAAACGTTTATTTTTACTATTCCGGTTCTTCTAGACGAATTAAGTTAAAAAACGGAATATATATATATTTATCTTTCGAGTTAATCTTAATAAAAGGAATTTGATAGTTATATATGAGTGAAAAAAACTGCTCAGAAATTAGCAGTAAAAATAAAAATTGAGTCTCATTTCCTATGTACAAAGGTTAAACGGAAATAAACATAAGCGTAAGAATCACTTTACCCCAAGGTTGGTTGATTAGTCATCCTGGCTTGAAGCGGGTTAAAAATATTAACCATATGACGTTTTCACTATCAGTTATATAGATTAACATACATGTATTATAAAGTGAGTGACAATTAGGTAAAAGTGAGTGGATGGTTAGAAACACCAAAATACACAAAGAATTTGTAATAGAGATTAACCAAATTGAAAAGAATATTTATGCATAACATAAGATAACAAAAAAAAGAAGGTTAATTTGGGGCTTGAAATTAGTAGAAATGATCAGACAGTACTCCCCAAGATTCCGATTCAGAGTATGCTCCTATCCACCGATAAATTTATGACTATCAGAAACGAAATAATCCTTTATTTTTCAAGTCCACCAATTTTTTTTCTAAAAAAAGAAAGAAGAATAGGAACGAAACAAGGATATTTTTTTCATATATTTCGAAAATAAAAAAGAATTTATGTCATGAATAATAAACTAATAGGATGTCTAATTCTTTTTCGTAATTGAAAACCATGATGGGCTTAAATACCTATTTTTATTTTTACAAGGAGTATTTTATTAAAGGATTAAGTTATTACTCAACAAATAGAAATTCAAATTTGTAAAGGATGAGATGAATTCCGAAGCGCTTTTTTTTATTCTTAGAATTTGAGCAGACAGAATTCCATTGGTATAATTCGGGACCCCAGATATATTTATATTTAATCTATTTTAGAACACATCATATCCATCGAAATAATACTAATCTGGTCCTTAGATTTATTTCTGGCCCCCGAGGAGCCGTATGAGGCGAAGACCTCATGTACGGTTTTGTAATAGCGGTGAGAATAGTAATGTTATCGCCGACTAGAATTATCTAACAGTTTAAGTACAGTTGATATAGTTGAGGCACAATCAAAATATGGTTTTTGGGGATGGAATTTGTGGCGTCAACCTATAGGTTTTATCATTTTTCTAATTTCTTCCCTAGCAGAATGCGAGAGGTTACCGTTTGATTTACCAGAAGCGGAAGAAGAATTAATAGCAGGTTATCAAACTGAATATTCAGGTATCAAATTTGGTTTATTTTACGTTGCTTCTTATCTAAATCTATTAATTTCCTCATTATTTGTAACAGTTGTATACTTAGGCGGTTGGAATATTTCTATTCCGTATATATCTACTCTGGAGCTATTTGAAAGGGATCAAATTTTTGGAACAACAATTCGTATCTTTATTACATTAGCTAAAACTTATTTGTTCTTGTTCATTTCTATCGCAACAAGATGGACTTTACCTAGGCTAAGAATGGATCAACTATTAAATCTTGGATGGAAATTTCTTTTACCGATTTCCCTTGGTAATCTATTATTAACAACTTCTTTCCAACTCTTTTCACTCTAAATTTAAAATGAATCCAACATATTCATTACTTGTTTTAAACAAGAGAAAGAAACAAAGATAAAATTATTCATAGATAATTACAATATGCTTCCTATGATAACCGGTTTCATGAATTATGGTCAACAAACCCTACGAGCTGCAAGGTATATTGGTCAAGGTTTCATGATTACCTTATCCCACACAAATCGTTTACCTGTAACTATTCAATATCCCTATGAAAAATTAATAACCTCGGAACGTTTCCGTGGTCGAATCCATTTTGAATTTGATAAATGCATTGCTTGTGAAGTATGTGTTCGAGTATGTCCTATAGATCTGCCTGTTGTTGATTGGAAATTGGAAACTAATATTCGAAAAAAACGATTGCTTAATTACAGTATTGATTTTGGAATTTGTATATTTTGTGGTAATTGTGTTGAGTATTGTCCAACAAATTGTTTGTCAATGACCGAAGAATATGAATTTTCCACTTATGATCGTCACGAATTGAATTATAATCAAATAGCTTTGGGTCGTTTACCAATGTCAGTAATTGACGATTACACTATTCGAACAATTTTGAATTCACCTCAAACAAAAAATGGGCAAACCCATTAATTTTATTAAAAAACGAATTCAAAATTTTTGAATTATATAAATAATTTAATTCAAAACTTGTATTGTATTTATATAATAATATTAAGTATTAAGGCTCATTCTTTTAATATAATATATTCGTAATTATTTTCTTGAAATAGATAGGTTGAAAATACACTTTAGAATAAAAAAGCAAAACTGTCTAATAATTGTATCTACATCAATTCATATTCATTCGATTCTAATTTCACTCTATTATAAACATATTAAAAAAAAATTCCCGGTTAAATTAATAAGGTCATGAAAAGGATTTCGATTTTTTTCTTATTTTAATAATATAATGGATTTGCCTGGACCAATACATGATTTTCTTTTAGTTTTTCTGGGATCCGGTCTTCTAGTAGGAGGTCTGGGAGTGGTATTACTTCCCAACCCAATATTTTCAGCCTTTTCCTTAGGATTTGTTCTTGTTTGTATATCGTTATTGTATATTCTATCAAATTCCCATTTTGTAGCTGCTGCACAACTACTTATTTACGTGGGGGCCATAAATGTTTTAATCATATTTGCTGTGATGTTCATGAATGATTCAGAATATTCCACAAATTTCAATCTGTGGACCATTGGGGATGGGATTACTTCGTTGGTTTGTACAACTATTCTTTTTTCATTAATTTATACTATTCTCGATACGTCATGGTACGGGGTTATGTGGACTACAAGATTAAACCAGATTCTGGAGCAAGATTTAATAAGTAATAGTCAACAAATAGGAATTCATTTATCAACAGATTTTTTTCTTCCATTTGAACTCATTTCAATAATTCTTTTAGTTGCTTTGATAGGTGCAAGTTCTGTAGCTCGTCAATAAAAAACGTTCTAATTAGTAAAGACCAAAGAAAACTTTGTGTATGTTATGATATTTTTTTTTACCTAATATCGTTTTTATTCGTACTTTTTTGTTATATTCTAGTTGATTGAATCCGGTGAATTATTATTCATATTGAAATGAATCCAAATTGATAAGGAGTTGCTGAATGATACTCGAACATGTACTTGTTTTGAGTGCCTATTTATTTTTGATTGGTCTTTATGGATTGATCACGAGTCGAAATATGGTTAGGGCTCTTATGTGTCTTGAACTTATACTGAATGCAGTTAATATGAATTTCGTAACATTTTCTTATTTTTTTGATAATTCCCAACTAAAAGGGGATATTTTCTGCATTTTTGTTATAGCAATTGCAGCCGCTGAAGCAGCTATTGGATTAGCTATAGTTTCGTCAATTTATCGTAACAGAAAATCAACTCGCATCAACCAATCGACCTTATTAAATAAGTAGCATAAATAAAAAAATTATAGATTGCAATTTGCATATATAATAGGTTATTACTTACTAGATTATATTTGTGAAAATCTAAGAAATCAAAGTATTTTAGCCCCATTTTTTTTATCAATTGAGCCAGACTTCATTAAAAAAATTCTATTAAAGGAAATCATTGCTTCATCTAGTATTTTAATATATAATTTTAGTTAGAAGTTTACTAGATTGAAAATTTATGACATTCAAAAAACTATAGATCCTATGTCACATTCAGTAAAAATTTATGATACCTGTATAGGATGTACTCAATGTGTCCGAGCATGCCCTACAGACGTATTAGAAATGATACCTTGGGATGGATGTAAAGCTAAGCAAATAGCTTCCGCTCCAAGAACCGAGGACTGTGTTGGTTGTAAGAGATGTGAATCTGCCTGTCCAACGGATTTTTTGAGCGTTCGAGTTTATTTATGGCATGAAACAACTCGAAGCATGGGTCTAGCTTATTGATACGTTGCCGAAAACCTCATTTGAATAAATTTGGAATACATTTTATTTTTTTATTGACAAGTACTCGTACTCAAAAAAGTTCAATTATATTTTTTTATTTATATATTTTTTTTGAGTACGCGTTCTTTGGACCTGGTGTATCTTGTCTTTACCACGAATGATTTTCCTTGGTTAACAATAATTGTTGTTTTTCCAATATCTGCCGGTTCGTTAATGTTATTTCTCCCGCATAGGGGAAATAAAGTCAACAAATGGTATACTATATGCATTTGTATCTTAGAACTTCTTCTGACGACCTACGTTTTTTTTTTTTTTTATAAAATGGACGATCCATTAATTCAACTGTCCGAAGATTATAAATGGATCAATTTTTTTGATTTTTACTGGGGAATGGGAGTAGACGGACTTTCTATAGGAACTATTTTACTGACGGGATTTATTACTACTTTAGCTACTTTAGCGGCTTTTCCAGTTACTCGGGATTCCCGATTATTCCATTTTCTGATGTTAGCAATGTACAGCGGTCAAATAGGATCATTTTCTTCTCGGGATCTTTTACTTTTTTTCATCATGTGGGAATTAGAATTAATTCCCGTTTATCTACTTTTATCCATGTGGGGTGGAAAGAAACGTCTGTATTCAGCGACCAAATTTATTTTATACACTGCAGGAGGTTCTATTTTTTTATTAATAGGAGTTTTAGGTATAAGTTTATATGGTTCGAACGAACCAACATTAAATTTAGAACTATTAGCTAATCAATCCTATCCTGTCACACTTGAAATATTATTTTATGTTGGATTTATTATTGCTTTTGCCGTCAAATCACCGATTATACCTTTACATACTTGGTTACCTGACACCCACGGCGAGGCACATTACAGTACCTGTATGCTTCTCGCTGGAATCTTATTAAAAATGGGAGCATATGGGTTGGTTCGAATCAATATGGAATTATTACCTCACGCCCATTCTATGTTTTCTCCTTGGTTGATGGTAGTCGGTACAATCCAAATAATTTATGCAGCTTCAACATCTCCCGGTCAACGTAATTTAAAAAAGAGAATAGCCTATTCTTCTGTATCTCATATGGGTTTTATAATTATAGGTATTGGTTCTATAACGGATCCTGGACTTAACGGAGCTATTTTACAAATAATCTCTCATGGATTTATTGGCGCTGCACTTTTTTTCTTGGCCGGAACGAGTTATGATAGAATTCGGCTTGTTTATCTTGATGAAATGGGTGGAATGGCTATCTCCATTCCAAAGATATTTACAATGTTCACTATCTTATCGATGGCTTCCCTTGCATTACCGGGCATGAGTGGTTTTGTTGCAGAATTAATCGTTTTTTTTGGAATAATTACCAGCCAAAAATATTTCTTAATTTCAAAAATTTTAATTATTTTTGTAATGGCAATTGGAATGATATTAACTCCTATATATTTATTATATATGTCACGCCAAATGTTCTATGGATACAAGTTAATTACTGGCAAAAACTTTTCTTTTTTTGATTCTGGACCCCGAGAGTTATTTCTTTCAATCTCTATTCTTCTACCCATAATTGGTATTGGGGTTTATCCTGATTTTGTGCTCTCATTAGCAAGTGACAAGGTCGAATCCATTTTATCTAATTATTTTTATGGATAGTTTTCAGGAAATAAAAAAAAGCATTAAATTTAATTGTAATCAGAAGTCTTTGGTCTTTGTATTGTGAGAACCTTTTGAATCATTGTACTACTTGATTCAAAAGGTTCTTGATGATTTACTACTAAAAACTAAATTAGATTTCTTAACTTATATCATATCAAGTTATATATGGATGCTATCCTTTTTTATTTGGATTCCTTTATTTTTTTGTTAATGTTTTAGTTAATTCGATGTAAATGAACCATAACTATGCAAACCTATTCCTAAAAGATTGACGCCAAAATAGCATATCCAAATTAAAAGAAAGCCTATCGAAGCCACAATTGCAGAATTTATACCCCTACCATTCCTATTTTTTTTTATATGTAAATAAATTGCGAATATGGTCCAAGTAATAAATGCCCAAGTTTCTTTTGGATCCCAATTCCAATATGAACCCCATGTCTCATTAGCCCATACAGCTCCTGAAAGAATGCCGACGGTTAAAAAGATAAATCCAAGACTAATAATACGAAAACTCCAAGAATCTAAGTGTTCAATCAATTGATACCTATAATAATTTCTAGAAAAACGAAAATTAATGTTTTGTTGTAGTAAAATAGAATTTCTTTCGTTTATGTTTATGTTTATATAGTAAAGTACATCAAAAGAAAATAATTCATTTAAAAAATTGTTTTTTTTTATATTATTTTTCCAAAAAGTAGGTCCGACTTTGCGAAATGTAATGACTAGAAGAGCTATTGATAATAATGATCCACATAACAGAGCGCCATAACCTAATATCATCATACTTACGTGCATCATTAACCACTGGGACTGGAGAGCTGGTACTAATATTGCAGACTGAGGCATTTTGTTTAAAAGACCTGAAGTAGCAAAACCCTGAATAAAAATAGTACTTGGCGCAGTTATTGCGTTTAAGTGAGTTTTTTTTTTTTTATTAAAATAGGAAACCATATGAATAATTGAAAAAGCCCATGAAAGAAAAATTAATGATTCATATAAATTACTTAATGGAAAATGTCCTGAATAAATCCAACGAGTGAATAATAATCCTGTTATACCAAAAAACGTAATTACGATTCCTTTATCTGATGAATCAAAAAATCCTATGATTGCATCTAAATTAACTAATAAAGTTAAAAAATAAATTGTCAGTACAATTGAAACGACCGAAAAAGATATATGAGTTAATATATGCTCTAAAATGGAAAAAATCATAAAAAATTTGTTAAAAATTAATAAATTAATACTAGGTTTTACCCCATTTTAGAAAACGAGTCGGGTATTAATTTGATTATAAAACTTATAATATCTCTTTTATAAGATCTTATGCCGCTACTCGGACTCGAACCGAGATGCTCTAGCACTGCTTCCTAAGAGCAGCGTGTCTACCAATTTCACCATAGCGGCAACTTGTTCAAAACAATACTAACAAGGTTTTATTCAATCGTCGAGATTAAAATTTCACTAAAGAAGCCAATTCACTGGAATTTACAATTGATTTCACGAAAAAAAACTTGTTTAAATAGGTATTTTGGGTTTTAATTCAATTAAGATCTTTTTTTTATCTGAGTTTTCAAATTATTTTAATTCACTTTTTGTACTTTATATTTTTTTCTAGAATACAATGAAAAATGGAACTAAATTAAAGTAGTTGGGACTTCAACCCAAAGACAAAACTAGAAATTCAATTTATCAGTTCCATAAAAAAAAAAGACTTTTTCTAAAAATTAAAACTTCTCCAAAATTCTTAGAAATTGAAAATAAAATCAAATTTGCCTAATTACTCAAGAGAAATGAAAAAAAGAATTATTAAAATATTTATTTTGATGCTTTTATATTGTACAAACATAAGATTTTTTGATCACTTAAAAATCCTATCATATATTATTATTTATTATATTATTATCTAATATTCACTTATTGTGGATAGATGCTTTTCTAATTTTGATTCCAAGTAAAGAATATAAAAATTCAGAGAAATCAAAATTCCTAAAGGTATAAAGTGACAAATTTTTGACTTAAATTAATTAATTTAATCAAGAACCTATTGATTTCGCTTAAAGATCTTGTATTTCCTCTTAACGAGGAAATACAAGATCTTTATTTATTATTGCATCAAGTTGGTGATCGGGAAAATAAGAATCCCCTTTTTTGTTGGAAATAAAAAAAAATGTGAACCTTTCTTTTTTATCTATATATTGTGTTTTTTTTTTCTTTTTTTGTTCCTATTTATTTTTTTATATGTATTCTAAAAAATTTGTTTTTAAGTTAGGCTAATTCTAATTATTCTAGTGTTTTTTATTTATTTTGTTGTACAAAAAAACTTTTTGAATTACCTGTAGAAAGTGATTTCCCTAATGAAAAAGCTTTCAACGATGTCCAATACCCCTTCCTTTTCCAAATTTTTTTACGAATACGCTTTTTCGAGATAGAAGTACGTTTTTTTGGAACTGCCATTCAAAAATGAAAAAAAGTTTTTCAGTGGTATAATTGGATGTCAAAGACATTTATTATTCTTTCGTACTCCATATCGAGTTTTTTTTCTTTCAAATTTTATTATATATTATTTTCAAAACAAAAAAGACAGTCAAAAGTGAAAAACCCAACTGTTTTTTACTTTTTTTTTTTTTATTTGGTTATTAAAAATTTTTTTTTTTAACGTTTGAAATCCGTACGAGAGTGCTCATTTAATTAATCTATACTGATAGATTATATTATCAAATGTAAAAAATGTAAAAAAATATTGATTATAATAATATTTATTGCAAATAAAAAAAAGCTCACTTAGTGTACTGGAAGACAAGCACTAAATTCCATAATTAAAATGCATTCCTTAATAATTATAAAAAATCAAACTCAAATAACTTTTTTTTAGGTAAAGTTTTTTTATTATCTAATTAATATTAAGTTTTTTTTATCGTGTGAATCTTTGTTCTATTCTTAATATATGTATATAAATTATTGTAATACGGAATTATAATTCACTTTTTCTGTATCTGCATAAAATCACAATTTTATTTAGTAGTAAGAAAAAAAAAAGACAAATCATTTTTTTTTACAGTAACTTAGTAATATTATTTAATCACTTCTAATTTTTTGATTTGAATATATATTTCTTTTCAAAAATTTATGAAGGATTATACTAATTCGAAAAAAGTTCTATTTAGGTTTGAAATCGTGTGCTTTTTTA